CGTATAGCATACATATTTATTTATATTGTATAACATATTTAGATATTTAGATTGTATATATGTATATTAAATACAAATACATAAGTATATAAAGTATAAGAAATGAACTTAACGACGAGATTTATTATCGTTTCTTGCGTGTCTCGTAAAAGACAGAGTAGGTGCAAATTCTCCCAATTTGTGACCCACCATACGATCCGTTATATAAATAGGTAAATGTTCCTTTCCATTATGAATAGCGATTGTATGGCCAACCATTGTGGGTATAATGGTAGATGCCCGAGACCAAGTTACTATTATTTCTTTCTCTTCCCTCGTGTTGAGTTTTTCAATTTTTGCCGATAAATGATTAGCTACAAAAGGGTTTTTTTTTAGTGAACGTGTCATGTCACAGTGTATTACTCCTTTTTTTTACATTTTTTATTTTAAAGATTGGCATTCTATGTCCAATATCTCGATCTAAGTTAAGTATGGAGGTCAGAATAAATACAATAATGATGAATGGAAAAAAGAGAAAATCCTTTAGCTAGAAAAGGGGCGGATGTAGCCAAGTGGATCAAGGCAGTGGATTGTGAATCCACCATGCGCGGGTTCAATTCCCGTCGTTCGCCCATTACATTTTTTTCAAATAAAAAAAAAATTCTATTTTCAATATTCCTATTTACGGCGACGAAGAATAAAACTATCACTATATTTTTTCCTTTTCCTACTTCTTCTTCCAAGCGCAGGATAACCCCAAGGGGTTGTGGGTTTTTTTCTACCAATTGGGGCTCTCCCCTCACCGCCCCCATGGGGATGGTCTACAGGGTTCATAACTACTCCTCTTACTACAGGACGCTTACCTAGCCAACACTTAGATCCGGCTCTACCCAAACTTTTTTGGTTCACCCCAACATTACCCACTTGTCCGACTGTTGCTAAGCAGTTTTTGGATATCAAACGGACCTCCCCAGATGGTAATCTTAATGTGGCCGATTTACCTTCTTTTGCTATCAGTTTCGCTACAGCACCTGCTGCTCTAGCTAATTGTCCACCCTTTCCAAGTGTAATTTCTATGTTATGTATGGCCGTGCCTAAGGGCATATCGGTTGAAGTGGATTCTTCTTTTTTATCAATAAAAACCCCTTCCCAAACTGTACAAGCTTCTTCCAAAGCATACGGCTTTCTAGATGTATATGATGATATCTAGACAGATGGATCTTATATAAATCGTATGATGAAGTACCACATGAGTGGATATATAGGAATCCAAATCTGCTGAATCACTCATGTTATGATCTTCTACATCCTAGGTCTCCCCGTTCCGTCATCTGGCTTATGTTCTTCATGTAGCATTCAGACCGAATGACTCTATGAAATTACGTCGATACTTCCACATATTATGGGTAACGTAGGAGACATCTCTCTTTTTCCCCGGGGGTATCTTAATTACCACTGCTTAGCTTTCAATTCGCCTCTGACCATCAAATTAAATGTGAATAACCCGTCCTCCTCTCTTTGAAACAAGGGGCGCTTCCGGTTCTGTGCGTGCTTCAAACAATTTTGTCTTCTCCATATTACCATATATCTAGAGTCAATAATTTTCTATGATGAACTACTGAACTCAATCACTTGCTGCCGTTACTCAACAGTTTTCTGTTGAGGTCTATCCCGTAGAGGTGCTCAAATTGGATCAGTGATCGATTTCTAGGTTTCGTCGTAAACCTAATTGGTTACTTCCAATTACGTAAATCAATAGTTCAAACCGCACTCAAAGGTAGGGCATTTCCCATTGATATAGGAACTTCTGTACCAGAAACAATGGTATCTCCAATTATAGCCCCTCTGGGATGTAAAATATATCTCTTCTCACCATCCCCATAGTGTATGAGACAAATGTATGCATTTCGATTAGGGTCGTATTCTATGGTTACGATTCTACCAGATATGTCTTTTTCATTCCGTCGAAAATCGATTTTACGGTATAGACGCTTATGACCTCCCCCTCTATGCCGTGCGGTAATGATTCCTCTGGCATTACGACCTTTACTACAACGATGCTGTCCATAGATCAAATTATTTCGTGGATTGGATTTCACTTGACTGTTTACGGTTCCATTGCGTGTGCTCGGGGTAGAAGTTTTGTATAAATGTATCGCCGTGTTATTAAGTATTTTGCTTTAAGTTCTTTTCTCTATAAGAGGTGGAATAGAATAACCCGATTCAAGCGTAATGATCATACGTCTGTAATGCATTGTATGTCCCATAATAGGTCCCCTTCTTCTACCCTTTCCCGGGAGTCGATGACTATTCATAGCTATTACCTTGACACCAAAGAAGAGTTCGACCCAATGCTTTATTTCTGTCCTAGTTGATCCTGATTCGACATTAGAAGTATATTGATTGTTCCCCAATAACCGAATACTTTTTTCTGTAAATACTGCATATTTGATTCCATCCATAAATCCATTTTCTTCCCTATGAGTTCCAGTATCGATAAGAATTCTAGTTCTTACTGTTCATATGTTATGGTATGAATATACCATACCAATTCGTTATGGATGGATGATGAGATTCCATTGATACAGAGCCAATTCCAATAGACTTATTAAACGTTCCCATTGGCGTGCATCCAGCAGGAATTGAACCTACGAATTTACCAATTATGAGTTGGGCGCTTTAACCATTCAGCCATGGATGCTTAACTTAACACATCATATATCGTAAATAAACAAATTCCAACTGGGATGCTTTATTTACAATATATATATAAATATAATATATATATAAATATAATAATATAAACAAATTCCAACTGGGATGCTTTATTTACAATATATATAAATATAATATATATATAAATATAATAATATAAACAAATTTCAACTGGGATGCTTTATTTAACACATCATATATTGTAAATAAACAAATTCCAGTTCAAATACAATCTTCGCGGGAGGAGGTTTAAATATCAATGAAGAGACATCAATTCAAATCCTGGATCGTCGAATTGAGAGAGATATTGAGAGAGATCAAGAATTCTCACTATTTCTTAGATTCATGGATCAAATTCAATTCAGTGGGATCTTTCACTCACATTTTTTTCCATCAAGAACGCTTTATGAAACTTTTTGACCCCCGAATTTGGAGTATCCTACTTTCACGTGATTCGCAGGGTTCAACAAGCAATCGATATTTCATGATCAAAGGTGTAGTACTGCTTGTAGTAGCGGTCCTTATATCTCGTATTAACAATCGAAAGATGGTCGAAAGAAAAAATCTCTATTTGATGGGGTTTCTTCCTATACCTATGAATTCCATTGGACCTGGAAATGAGACATTGGAAGAATCTTTTTGGTCTTCCAATATCAATAGGTTGATTGTTTCGCTCCTGTATCTTCCAAAAGGGAAAAAGCTTTCTGAGAGTTGTTTCATGGATCCGCAAGAAAATACTTGGGTTCTCCCAATAAATCAAAAGTGTATCATGCCTGAATCTAACCGGAGTTCA